AAAAACCCTTGGATCATCACTTATTTAATGAATCGATAATATAATTATAATAATGACCAAAAACCCAAAGCAAAAAAAGTGTTGTCCTTGTGCTTTTAAAATAAGCATAAACAGGAGTTGAAAAGAATAAAAATCTTTTCATTTTGAATTTGGTAGCTTCTTATTCTTTGAAAATGGTTTGGGGGCCGGTCATGGGGTCTAACTATTCAATAGAAATCATAGTTCCACTATTTCATGATTTTTTTCATATATTTCGTGTTTCAAATACTAGTGGAATAAGTATCCGACGAGGTAAAAACCTATCTTTATCAAGATGACAGGTCGGTTCTCTGTACTAGCACTAGGATCAATTCTAACAAGTCACACACTCATATTCCGGAAATACAGAAACAAAAAAATTCCGCGGTCGAACTACCAAAAAATAATGGGGTAGAAATCTGAGCCCTAAATTAGTCACTTTATATTGATAAAGCCGAGATTCTTATGGATCTAATTCATTGAAATTCCGTCCAGTAACACGGAAGAATTATAAATCTCCAAAATAATCGATAAGAATATTGCAAAAAGAGCCATTGCGACACCCATCAAAGGAGTAGTTCCCCATCCAGGCGCTACTTTACCATATTCCGAATTCAACGGTTTCAACAACCCCCCTAGACCTGTTTGTTTTGGACGTGCTTTTGAGCTCTCCTCAACGGTTTGTGTAGCCATAAATCGTATTGTAGTAATTGAGATCTGTTGACTTTGTATACTATTCTGTTGTAAATAAACAATCTTATCATAGATTCATTGTGATCTTGAAATTCTATAATAATGGAAACAGCAACCCTAGTCGCCATCTCTGTATCTGGTTTACTTGTAAGTTTTACTGGGTATGCCTTATATACCGCTTTTGGGCAACCCGCTCAACAACTACGAGATCCATTTGAGGAACACGGAGACTAATTGAAGTAATGAGCCTCCATAGTTTGGGAGGCTCATTACTTCAGTTGAGAGAATCAAAAATCATTTTTTAGTTTGAATTTTCGGTGGTTCTCGAAAAAAGATAGCGAAAAAGATTATCCCGAGAGTCGAGACTAAGAGGAATGTATAAACCAATGCTTCCATAGGTTCGATCGTGGTTTACAATTATAACTTTCATACCTGTTTATTTTGAATCATCTACCGGATAAAAAAACAAGAGTCAACGAAATGGTAGTGATTAAAATAAGTATTTCTCTAATACCTTTAGGTAAAAGTAAAATAAATAAAGAAGCAAAAGATATCCCAACAATGTTGTATTAGACGGCTTGTTTTCTTGTAGTCGGATCTCCTAGTTTTTGGAATGCTCCAAATTCTACTTGTGAATCCAAATCTGGGTCAATACCTGCAAAAACATCTCTAAACAGAGTTCTAGCACCATGCCAAATGTGTCCGAAGAAGAAGAGCAGAGCAAACGATGCATGTCCAAAAGTAAACCAACCTCGTGGACTGCTACGAAAAACACCATCAGATTTCAAAGTAGCACGATCTAATTCAAAAATTTCACCCAATTGAGCGCGTCTCGCATATTTTTTCACAGTAGCGGGATCGCTGTAACTGACTCCGTTAAGTTCACCGCCATAGAACTCAACAGTTACACCTACTTGTTCAACACTATACTTCGATTCTGCCCTTCTAAAAGGAACGTCAGCTCTAACAATTCCGTCTCCATCTACTAAAACAACGGGAAATGTTTCAAAAAAGGTAGGCATACGACGGACAAAAAGTTCACGTCCTTCTTTATCTCTAAAGACGGGGTGTCCTAACCATCCAACAGCTATTCCATCCCCACTGTCCATGGATCCTGCTCTGAATAATCCTCCTTTTGCCGGATTATTGCCGATGTAATCATAAAACGCTAATTTTTCAGGAATTTTTGACCAAGCTTCTGTTAAACTTTGATTTTCGGCTAGGCCAGCACTGACTCTTCGATATATTTCTTGCTGGAAGTATCCCTGATCCCATTGATAACGAGTAGGACCAAATAATTCGATTGGTGTAGTTGCAGAACCATACCACATAGTTCCCGCAACAACAAAAGCAGCAAAAAAGACAGCAGCGATACTACTGGAAAGAACAGTTTCAATATTACCCATTCGTAATCCTTTGTATAGACGTTGGGGCGGACGGACACTCAGATGGAATAGGCCCGCTAATATACCCAACGTGCCTGCTGCAATATGATGAGAGGCTATTCCTCCCGGAACAAAAGGATCAAAACCTTCCACGCCCCATGCTGGGTTTACCGATTGTACTTTTCCAGTTAATCCGTAAGGATCGGACACCCATATTCCAGGACCATACAAACCTGTTACATGAAATACGCCAAAACCAAAGCACGCCACCCCTGAAAGAAATAAATGAATGCCAAAGATCTTGGGCAAATCCAAAGACGGCTTTCCTGTACGTTCATCCGAAAATATTTCTAGATCCCAATATACCCAATGCCAAATAGCTGCCAAGAAGCACAACCCCGAAAACATAATATGTGCCCCGGCCACTCCTTCGTAACTCCAAATACCCGGATTTGTTACAGTTCCGCCTGTAATACTCCAACCGCCCCATGAATTAGTTATTCCTAAACGTGTCATGAAGGGTATAACAAACATACCTTGTCTCCACATTGGATCAAGAACGGGATCAGAAGGATCAAAAACTGCTAATTCATATAACGCCATTGAACCGGCCCAACCAGCAACCAGAGCCGTATGCATTATATGGACAGCAAGCAACCGACCAGGATCATTCAATACGACGGTATGAACACGATACCAAGGCAAACCCATGGAAATACCCCTTTATGAAAGAAAAATAGACACTATGTAACTTTATTGCATTGTAAATAATGATGCTAGGGAACCCCCCCTTTTAGTAAATTATCGTGAAGTAAGGATTACTATTTGTTCTATTCTATTGGTAATAATTGGAAAATTGTTTATAGGAACAAAGAGAAGCAGATCTATTCTATACCCGATAAGTATCAATACGCAATGGGTGGTTGAACCATTTTGTATGAGCAAATGGATCCCTACTTGTTCATCATTCGACGGGTATATTTATAAGAATTTGTCTTGAGTCATTCTTACTTCCTTTATCAAAGAGCTTCTCCAATCTATAGATCCAATTTTATATGGTAAACTAAATAAAGACCACTATTATGAAGACAATAAAGTACCCCCACTATTACGTTTTCACATCAAAGTAAAATAGATTACTTCATTTTTTTCATTTAATGCCTATTGGTGTTCCAAAAGTACCTTTTCGAAGTCCTGGAGAGGAAGATGCATCTTGGGTTGACATATAGTGTGACTTGTCAGATATATTGGGTCATACGGGATTTCCCCGTTCTCTCCCCCGATCGAGATATCCTCTGATTCGCCTAAGAACGATTATCAAAAAATTGGAGCGTGAAGTGAAATTAGATTCATTTTAGGGGAATCCAGATTAATATTATCAATTAGAATAATTTATGGTTGACCTGGTTGGACCAATCAAATTATCCAGGCTCCGTTTATAAAAAAAGACCTTAAGTAATATACCAACGATTGCTGTGTCTATTTCAAATTCTAAATTTTGTATTACCAGTTTTTCTATTTGACTAGGTTTTTTATTGATACCTCATTAGAAATTCTCTTTTTTCCTATACGATAAAATAGGCTGAATGTGTCGAACTATACGATAAAATAGGCTGAATGTGTCGAAAATTTGTCCGAAGACATGCAATTGATGCAACAAAAATGTGTAGAAAAAGGAAATGGTAGTAGGTCCATTTGTGCTATATGTGCAAATCACAATCGGAACTATCTTTACCTGGAGTAGAGCATAAACCTAAAAGAATTCAAGAGGCCCATTCAGGAACAAGAAAATAACATCGTGATTGCGGGCGGATCTCGATGAAAGAATCCATCAATTGAGGAGTTAAGTTAATTCAACAAGTTTACTGAATTTTTCTATTTTTATATATTAGAGGGAAATTCTAGTGAAAGGGTTACAAGCTTTTCTTTCTTACAACAAACACTAGAAGAAAAAGCTCTTTCATTTTGCTTAAAAAAAAGAGCAGGAGCCGAAATCTATACATTGAGTCTTTTTTGCACAATTCTTTTGACCCGTATGCATTAAAAGGTGCCTGTACGGTTCCTAAGGGATACAGTTTTATCCTAATCAACCGACTTTATCGAGAAAGATTACTTTTTTTAGGCCAACAGGTTGATAACGAACTCTCCAATCAACTTATTGGTCTTATGGTATATCTCACTATAGAAGATCGTAACAGAGAGCTTTATGTATTTATAAACTCCCCCGGTGGGTGGGTAATACCCGGAATCGCCGTTTATGATACCATGCAATTTGTGCCACCAGATGTACATACAATATGCATGGGATTAGCCGCTTCAATGGGATCTTTTGTCCTGGTCGGGGGGGAAATTACCAAACGTCTAGCATTCCCTCACGCTTGGCGCCAATGAGTTTTTTAGTTGAGATAAAAAGGAAGTCTATGCCTTCGCCATATGAAATTAAGAATCTTGAGTAATAATAGCATGGCACTTTGAATTCGATCTGATAATTTTTTCTCAACCCATTAAATTATGTATCGAAAGAGCAGTCTGAAATACTCAGTATTTCCTATTTGTTTGATCTATTCGGAATCTCAGTGTCACAAACCGCTTTCACACCGAAAAGCTCTGCATAAATTTTTGTTATGAAACAGCTTTCCGTAGTTTAGTTGAGCGCATCAAAAAGAAACTTTGGGATTGCTGAATCACAGATGGAATAAATATATAAAGCAACGGAACCATCATAGTATTTTGAACTCCTCCAATAAAGAAGGGTGGTAATTGGACCTATTTTCTATCTGGGTATGAGAAATCCTATTTTATTTTTGATAGGAAATTCCATTCGTGAGCCGTATGCAATACGTAAAAAATGCCTGTACGGTTCTATTTTTTCTTATTAGTCTCTTTCTCTTTACTCCATTCTTCCAACCTTTTGTATATTATATCACCAGGGTAATGATCCATCAACCTGCAAGTTCTTTTTATGAGTCCCAAACAGGAGAATTTGTCCTGGAAGCGGAAGAACTACTGAACCTGCGCGAAACCATCACAATGGTTTATGTCCAAAGAACAGGTAAATCTTTTTGGGTTGTATCCGAAGACATGGAACGGGATGTTTTTATGTCAGCAACAGAAGCCCAAGCTCACGGAATCGTGGATCTTGTAGCAGTTGAATGAAAATTTCAAGGATTTCACAACCATGATTTGATTGATATTTTACTTATCGTCTTACCCGATTCTTTAATAGTCTATTAAATCGAAAGAATTCATAAGCATCCGGTTAAGAGCGATCTAAACCAGCTCAGTCTGTATACGATTCAGCATGCCAACTATTAAACAACTTATTAGAAACACAAGACAGCCAATACGAAATGTCACAAAATCCCCCGCTCTTAGGGGATGTCCTCAGCGCCGGGGAACATGTACTAGGGTGTATGTGCGACTCGTTCAGATCATGGGCTGGAACAAAAGAAAGGAACCAATAACAACCAGTAGTAAGCCGTCTGACTGATCAGTCCTAATAACTAAATAGAATAAAAACGCAAATTAAATTTTTCCATTCACTGGCTAAAATCTATTCTATCCCCCTATTGTGTATGAAATTTATGGTTTCCATTGGTGCAAATCCAATAAGCTGAAAAGCAATTCCCCATTGATAACAAAAGGGTTATTCATTAAGCGGGGGAAATCCTATTTAGCAGAATAAATTTTATACTTCCAAGAACGGCCTAACAGGATCAGCTACCTAGCGAACCTTCAGAATTAAATACCGTTACTGTATAGGTGGATCTCATTGTAAAAGAGCTATTACTGGATAATTCATGGGTAGAGCCGCATAAGGGTGTGAACTGTACAAGTTACAAAAAAATAAGATTCATTAAAGGAAGGAAAAGGCTCCGGTGTATAGAGAGGACCTCACCGTTTAAGAAGTAACCATAGAAACGATGGAACCACTCTATTATTTAGTCCCTATATAGCTTTTTACTATGTTATTGATACTAGAGATCAAATCAATTTCTTATTTTTAGACAGTTGACTTCGAAATAAGAAAAAAATTGTGGTTGGGAAGGTTATAGTAGCAAACGTCATTGGAATTTTTATTTTATATATCCGAAGAATCCGTTTTGTTATAAAAAAATCAGTAAGGGGAAACGGAATAACTGACAGACAGAAACTCAATTAGTTATTCCTCAAAGTTTCATTTATTCAATGACTAGAATTAGACGAGGATATATAGCTCGGAGACGTAGAAACAAAATTCGTTTATTTGCATCAAGTTTTCGGGGGGCTCATTCAAGACTTACTCGAACTATTACTCAACAGAAAATACGAGCTTTAATTTCGGCTCATCGCGATCGAGATAGGAAAAAGAGAGATTTTCGTCGTTTGTGGATTACTCGGATAAATGCAGTAATTCGCAATAAAAGAGTATCCAATAGTTATAGTAGACTATTAAATGATCTATACAAAAGTCAATTGCTTCTAAATCGTAAAATACTTGCACAAATAGCTATATTAAATAGGAATTGTCTTTATGATCGGAAACGAGGATATATAGCTCGGAGACGTAGAAACAAAATTCGTTTATTTGCATCAAGTTTTCGGGGGGCTCATTCAAGACTTACTCGAACTATTACTCAACAGAAAATACGAGCTTTAATTTCGGCTCATCGCGATCGAGATAGGAAAAAGAGAGATTTTCGTCGTTTGTGGATTACTCGGATAAATGCAGTAATTCGCAATAAAAGAGTATCCAATAGTTATAGTAGACTATTAAATGATCTATACAAAAGTCAATTGCTTCTAAATCGTAAAATACTTGCACAAATAGCTATATTAAATAGGAATTGTCTTTATATGATTTCAAATGAAATATTAGATCCATTGGAGTAAAGTAATTTGAATAGAATTCCCCGGAGAATCAACTCCGGGAAGGTAGAGTATAAAATAGGATAAGATAAAGGTGTCAAAATGAACAAAAAAATTTAATAAAAAATGATTTAGTCGTCCCCGCTGTTTTTTTTATTATGACACACGAATCAAATCTGGATTATCCTATTTTTCGAACACAACAACAATCTAAGTTCAGTTCGAATTGAAATTTTTATTCGATTGAAAAGTAAGCTAAACCTATTTATTTCGAGGTCTAAGACCTAGTGTTTGAGCAGTTGACTCAGTTCTTTCAAACTGTTTCTCGTTATTAAGAAAAGGTAACAAAGATAAAATACGAGCTTGTTTTATAGCAGTAGTAATTAATCGTTGTTGTTTCAGGGTCAATTTATTTACGCGTCTTGACAATATTTTTCCTTGTTCACTAATAAATCGACTAATTAAACTCATGTTTCTATAATCAATTCGATCCCCCGATTGGATCGGAGGCAAACGTCTACGAAAAGATCGCTTCGATTTAAGAAAGGGTCGCTTGGATTTATCCATGGTTTATTTATTCCTTTTCCAAAAATCCTATTTCGGTCGGATTTAAAATAAATTCGAATTAAAAAATAGGCTTTGAGTTGTTTATATATGGGTTTATTTAGATTCGAATCTATATTTAGATATTATATTATAATATGTCATTTTGACTGTTCCATTTATTTTTTTATCTCCCCATGAGTTGTATGTTTGGAACAACAGGGGCAGAATTTTCTCAATTCCAATCGACTGGGCGTATTGTGTCGATTCTTTTGTGTAATATATCTGGAAATACCCCTTGAGTCTTTATTAACACTGTTTCGAACACAACTGATACATTCCAAAATAATAGTTACTCGTACATCTTTACTCTTGGCCATGAAACTCCTTTGGATTTTTGATTCATTCAACTTCAACTCTTCTATATTTTTATCTAAAGAAAAAAAAAAAGAACGAAACCAAATTAGAAAAGATTTCGTTGCAATCAATAGTCAATAGATAGTAATTAATAAGTAATACAATTAACAATATTTCTAATCTAATTGTATTAGATTTTGTTAAGGACCTTGTATGATACACTTGCCCTAGACTGACATTTCCTTTTCTTTTTTCACTCTATTAATTTGATTCAAACTATAAACCCATTTTTTTAGTTTCGATTGAATCGACTTTTATTCTTTCTCTTTCATCCTTTCTTGGAATTAAAAAAAGGAAAAAAGAGAAAAACGGGGGTGAGATGTAATTTCGGATATGGAATTGTATCTCTAATCTTATTAAAACCCTCACACGTCAATAACTAGAATGAAAAAAAAGGAAATGTCAGCGCATCTGGGAAGAAACGATTGATCTCTATCAATAGACCCGCTAAAGAGCCGAACCATATAGTACTTAGTACCGGTGCCACAGACAAATATGTTTTTAGATCTCGCATTGAAAATCCTCCTTCTTTATGGTAATACATTACATAAGGATAATATATATATGATCAGATACATAGCTAGTTGCAGTTAAGGATTAAGGGTGTATTTGTACACGGAATCCCTAGCAGTTTCTTTGTTTGTTGAATGAATCAAACCCTAGCAGTTTCTTTGTTTATTTAGTATATGTGGTATATCATATGAGATAAAAAAGCGGCAAGGGTAAGATAAATGAATATATCAATGAAAAAAAATGATCTGGAAAACAAGGCAGGAATTCTCTACAATGACACTGTAGACCAATTCAAAGGGATGTAGCGCAGCTTGGTAGCGCGTTTGTTTTGGGTACAAAATGTCACAGGTTCAAATCCTGTCATCCCTACCTATGACTTCTTCTCTGAACAGTAACAGAGGATCAATTGAGACCGATTAAGATTAAAATGGATATACATAAGCTTTCATTTATAGTATGAAAAAATGAAAGATTATGTATGTATGATGTATTAGGGTTAAAAAAACGAAAATTTTATTAAGAAAGCGCTCTTAGTTCAGTTCGGTAGAACGTGGGTCTCCAAAACCCAATGTCGTAGGTTCAAGTCCTACAGAGCGTGATTCCGTTTTTGTTAGGTTAAATTAATTATGCTCAAAAAGCTTTACTAACGCACGCAGCTATCTCAATTTGATATCCTGTGGATTAAAGAAAATGGGTGGGTCAAGAGACAAGAGATAGTAATTAATCAAAAGTCCAACTGATCACCGCGTTTGTATTGTAAAAATGCCGTTACGAATAATCCAGCTAAAGTAATAGGAATTAAACCCAAGACAATTCCAAAAAGAAAAACTTCAATCATTTTTTTTAGTTGATTTGAAAGGTAAAAAGAGAGGTAATATCTATCTCTAAATATTAATAGGAATTTCCCGCGAATCTCAACGACTACTAATCGTCAATTGATATGTTAAGAAACTCTATAATACATAGAATCCTACAGAAAGAGTTCCTTTTTGAATTCTTCAGTCAATTAATTTCAAATAAGTCGTATCTTGCTCAGCCCAATAAAAAGGCCTGAAGTTATAGTTAAAGCTGCTAGTAAAAAACCGAAATAACCTGTTATAGTAAGCATAACTAAATAAAAAAAATAAAATATATTTTTTATACATATGGATAGAAAGCATTTACCTAAATTTACCTTTTTGATTGAAGGTTTTTGAGTCATCAATCATTAACACTAACAAGGAAAGGCTAGAGTGCCAAAGATAGAATAATAAATTGATTCATGATCTGTTACATCTACTCGTGCTTATCCCGCGATTTCAATTCAAGAAATTCATTAGTCAATTCATGAGTAAACCAATTAGAAAGGGGTTTTTATTAAACTAACACTCTTTTTTTACTCATTAGATAAAAAATGTGCCCATCTAGATAATATCTTGAATGAGAAAACGTATTGCACAAGCAGATTATTTGAAAAGATAAACTCTTTTTGGATTCCCACTAGATTCTAAGACTATTAATTTAAATTCTATTCTTATTTCTTTTATATATTATATAAATATAAAGTAAAGTTCCAGACTTGTAGTTAGGTCAAGAAAGAATCT